ACGAATCGATGTGATTCAGGTCATAATATATATGGGATTCCCAAAATTATTAATAGAAAGTAGACCTAAACGAATCGAAGAATTACAGATACATGTACAAAAAGAACTAAATTGTGTAAACCGAAAACTCAATATTGTTATCACAAGAATTTCAAATCCTTATAGGAACCCTAATATTCTTGCAGAATTTATAGCTGGACAATTAACGAATAGAGTTTCTTTTCGTAAAGCAATGAAAAAAGCTATTGAATTAACTGAACAGGCAGATACAAAAGGAATTCAAGTACAAATTGCGGGACGTCTTGATGGAAAAGAAATTGCACGAGTCGAATGGATTAGAGAGGGTAGGGTTCCTCTACAAACCATTCGAGCTAAAATTGATTATTGTTCGTATACAGTTAGAACTATTTATGGGGTATTAGGCATCAAAATTTGGACATTTCTAGACAAGAAATAATAAGCCCTTACTTGACTTGTTTTTTGATTCTATCCAATGACAAACTCTTTCATTTTTTTGTTTAATAAAAAAAAAAGAAGCAATTCGAATTCTATTAACTATTATATTAAAATATTAATTTAATAATTTCGAATTTCATTTCACTAGAATAATTACTAATTCATTTAATATGAAAAATTTGTTAATAATTTAACTATATACGTCTATTTCTAATTCTTCGAATTCTATTTCTATAGGGTTGAATAAAATAATAAAATAAGAAAATTGATTGATATAATTGCTATGCTTAGTGTGTGACTCGTTGGTTTTTTCGAGTCCGGATAAAAAAAAGGACTGACCGGAGTATGAACTAATTAAGTATTAAGTATACAACTAATAACCAACTCATCACTTTGCATTATCTGGATCAAAAAAAAGAGTCAAGATATGATATATTCGTCATATCATTGGAGCAATTAAACTCCTTTTTGCACAAACAAAAGAAAACCAATCTGATTATGAGTTAGAAATCAAAATAGAAAATTATGCGGATAAGTGGAAGGGTGAAAGAAAGAAAAAGAGTCTCAATGATATAGAATTCCAATATGTAAGGTCTATGCGTCATCACATAAAAACTAATGTAGTAAAGCATCAATACTAATTGATTTCGAATTCAAAAAATCCGTTCCTAAAACAAAAAATCAAGAGCCTCGAGTCAATCCAGACTGAGAAGATTGACTCAAGAACAAATTTTATTTTTATTCGAGGCTCCATTGGAAAATTAAGACCTAACCATTAATAGAGAAGTGATGGGAACGATGGAACCTATAAATACATAAGATTTTACTGAAAACAAATCTTAATGATTTATTGGAAGGATAGCGAAAGGAACCAGAAGACAATCCATTTATTTTATTATGAGAGATTATGGGTTACCTCTACAAATAAAATAACTATTGAAAGACTAAATATGAAAGAGGAAATATTCGCCCGCGAAGATTTTTTTTTCTATTTTTTTGATTGCTAAATTTTAGCAATCGGGTATCCTAATTAGAATATATATATAAATTTGTTACAACCTTATAACAAATATAACAAATAACAAAAATAAGATTAAAAAAAAAAAAAAATAGAAAAAATTGTCTATAACTACTGTCTAGAACTAGAATAATTATTTCTATCTAGAACTATTAAATCTATAAACTCTAAAATAGAATATCTATTCTAATATATATATACAACTAGAAATATATATATATTTCTATTCTCTATTCTACAAATACCCTATTGGAATAATCTAAGACTCTAATACTAAAAAATAGATTAAAATAAATAGATTTAACTAAATTAAGTGAAATCTCAAAGAATACCATGATTTAGTATATTATTTTATTCTCAAAGACATGTATAGTTTTTTTTATCATTTTATTCGCGAGGAGCTGGATGAGAAGAAATTTTCATGTCCGGTTCTGTAGTAGAGATGGAATTGAGAAAGAACCATCAACTATAACCCCAAAAGAACCCGATTCCGTAAACAACATAGAGGAAGAATGAAAGGAATAGCTTTTCGAGGCAATCGTATTTGTTTTGGAAGATATGCTCTTCAAGCACTTGAACCCGCTTGGATTACATCTAGACAAATAGAAGCGGGGCGGCGAGCAATGACACGAAATGCACGACGCGGTGGAAAAATATGGGTACGTATATTTCCCGACAAACCCGTTACTTTAAGACCTACGGAAACACGTATGGGTTCGGGGAAAGGGTCTCCCGAATATTGGGTAGCTGTCGTTAAACCGGGTAGAATACTTTATGAAATGGGTGGAGTAGCAGAAAATATAGCGAGAAAGTCTATTTCAATAGCAGCATCCAAAATGCCTATACGAACTCAATTCCTTATTTCAAAATAAGAATAGAGAACCAAAGGAAAAAGACTTTTTGAATACTCAAAAAAAAGCGCAAGTTTCTTTTTTTGTTTTGGACAAACAATATATCTTTTTTTTCCTTTGCATTTAAATAACAGATAAAAAAAAACGATATGATCCAATCTCAGACCCATTTGAATGTAGCAGATAACAGTGGAGCCCGAGAATTGATGTGTATTCGAATCATAGGGACTAGTAATCGCCGATATGCTCATATCGGTGACGTTATTGTTGCTGTGATCAAGGAAGCAGCACCCAATTCACCTCTAGAAAGATCAGAAGTAATCAGAGCTGTAATTGTACGTACTTGTAAAGAACTTAAACGTAATAACGGTATAATAATACGATATGATGACAATGCTGCAGTTGTCATTGATCAAGAAGGAAATCCAAAAGGAACTCGAATTTTTGGTGCAATTGCCCGGGAATTGAGACAGTTAAATTTTACTAAAATAGTTTCATTAGCACCTGAGGTCTTATAAGATAAAAAATTAGAAGATATAAGATAGAAAATTTCCGATTAAGAGGAGACCATGATATCGTTATAGTATTTAGTATTCTAGTTATAGTATTGGAATATTGGAATTATTTGAATAAAAACGAAATAGAATTAATCAAACATAAAGAAATTAGTAAATTGTGTTTCACGCATATACCTTTAATTAAATAATAAAAAAATTCAAATTTAGAGATTTAATAAAATAATTAATTAAAAAACAAAAGCAAGAGTATGTTGATTATATTAAAACTAGATAAAAATAAAAATTTTAGTTTATCATGGGTAGGGATCCTATTGCTGACATAATAACCTCTATACGAAATGCTGACATGAATAGAAAAGGAACCGTTCGAATAGCAGCTACTAACATCACCGAAAACATTATAAAAATACTCTTACGAGAGGGTTTTATTGAAAATGTCAGGAAACATCAGGAAGGCAACAAAAAATTTTTGGTTTTAACCCTACGCCATAGAAGGAAGAAGAAAGGACCATATAGAACTAGTCTAAATTTAAAACGGATAAGCCGGCCGGGTCTACGAATCTATTCTAACTATCAAAAAATTCCTAGAATTTTGGGCGGGATGGGCATTGTAATTCTTTCTACTTCTCGGGGTATACTGACAGACCGGGAAGCTCGACTCGAAAGAATCGGCGGAGAAATCTTGTGTTATATATGGTAATCTTTTTGATATCCGAATTCGATCCAGACTTCTTATTTCTTTGTTAAAAAAAAAGAGAAAGGAATAGGTTTCTAATAATAGTTTTCAATTTCAATAATATGTTCCAAGTTCCTTTAGATAATGAAGATCTGGTTTTAGGTTATCTTTTAGCCAAGATAGTTTTGTTTTCTACGTATACTACCAATATATACTACCACGAGATAGTATCAAAGTACTTATAATTCGATCATAGCGCGTCTAATTTTCTAATTTATAGACTCCGTAAAAAGATTTGAATGATTAGGCAGTTTTTTTTTCAACTTTTTAATTCCTTTTGCCTTTCGTAAGAATAGAATTTAAGATTTCAAAATTTTAAGAAACTTAGTTTCGTCAAAAAAAAGTATGTACATTCAAAAATTAAGGGATGACAAATATGAAAATAAGAGCTTCTGTTCGTAAAATTTGTGAAAAATGCCGACTGATACGTAGACGGGGACGAATTATAGTAATTTGCTTCAACCCAAGACATAAACAAAGACAAGGATAATCTTTCTAAGGGAGAACACTCTAAAGGATCCATTTTGACAGAAATTTTGACATAAAATGGATATATCCATAGATCGCTGACTTATATTTATGAGATGATAAAATATGGCAAAACCTTTACCACGAATTGGTTCACGCAGAACTGGACGCATTGGTTCACGTAAGAATGCACGTAAAATACCAAAAGGAGTTATTCATGTTCAAGCAAGTTTCAACAATACTATTGTGACCGTTACAGATGTACGGGGACGAGTAATTTCTTGGTCCTCCGCTGGAACTTGTGGATTCAAAGGCACAAGAAGAGGAACACCATTTGCTGCTCAAACCACAGCAGGAAATGCTATTCGGACAGTAGTGGATCAAGGCATGCAACGAGCAGAAGTTATGATAAAAGGTCCTGGTCTCGGACGCGATGCGGCATTAAGAGCTATTCGCAGAAGTGGTATATTATTAACTTTCGTCCGGGATGTAACCCCTATGCCACATAATGGCTGCAGACCCCCTAAAAAAAGGCGCGTGTAAAAAGAAATAGTGAAGAGATTTCAAGAGAAATAAATAATTCAATCAATTCACAATAACAATATTATTATGGTTCGAGAGAAAGTAACAATATCTACTCGGACACTGCAGTGGAAATGTGTTGAATCAAGAAAGGACAATAACCGTCTTTATTACGGACGCTTTATTCTCTCTCCGCTTATGAAAGGCCAATCTGATACGATAGGCATTGCGATTCGAAGAGCTTTGCTTGGAGAAATAGAAGGAACCTGTATCACACGTGCAAAATCTGAGAAAATATCACACGAATTTTCTACTATAGCAGGTATTCAAGAATCAATACATGAAATTTTAATGAATTTGAAAGAAATTGTATTGAGAAGCAATTTGTATGGAACTTGTGACGCGTCTATTTGTGTCAAGGGTCCTGGATA